TGTTTCTTTCAATCCAATCTAATTTTTTCTGGCTCGGCTATACTATCCAGCCGAGCCATTCTCCTTTATTTATGATGCTAAGAAGTAAAAAAAGCCAATAAAGAAAAAAATATATTAATCCAACAAAAGGAGAGAGAGGGATTCGAACCCTCGATAGTTATTTTTTATGAACTATACCGGTTTTCAAGACCGGAGCCATCAACCACTCGGCCATCTCTCCGAAAGATAATTTCTATTTTATTTTTTTTTCGCCAAATAGAACATAGCCCTATGAGTTAATACGATCACTATGTAGAGAAAGATATAGTATAGGGTGTTATTTTCTTGATAGGTCTATCAATCTGTCTATATAAATAAATGAGCTACACGATCCAGTATACCCATTTGTGAAGTCAAAAAGAACCTTTAACTTCATGTCCCGAATAGAATAAAGGTGGTAAAAATAAATTGGAACTAAGTCATCTCGAATCAACGGATTCATGATAAAATCCCTTTATTTATTAAAATTCAAAATTTTTAGTGGGTAAGAGGATTAAATGGTGTATATTCTTTTGTTAATAGCTTGGAGGATTAAAAACATGACTATTGCTTTCCAATTGGCTGTTTTTGCATTAATTATTACTTCATCAATCTTACTGATTAGTGTACCCGTTGTATTTGCGTCTCCTGATGGTTGGTCGAGTAACAAAAATGTTGTATTTTCTGGTACATCTTTATGGATTGGATTAGTCTTCTTGGTGGGTATCCTTAATTCTCTTATCTCTTGAATTCATTCGTTGCAGATCCAAAAATGAGATGACCCCTCCCATTCCATGAATTACACATTCAAATTCAATATAAGTCCATAAAATGCAAATAAAGAAAAAAATTAGAGGGGGGGTCGAACTTATGGAACTTGAATGAAATATGAATAAAATATTAATAAATATCAATTTACTAAATACGAAATAGTACTAAATAACTAAAAAAAAAAAAACGAATCAAAAATTGCTATCAATATAGAATATAATATTTTATGGAAATAGAAGAATCATATATTATTGAATATGGAATTCAATATTCCAATATATGGAATAAATATATTATTAATATATAATATAATATTAATATATATAAATATATTAATATTATAATAATATATATAAATATATATATTAATATAATTGTTAATTGAATTTATTTGGTGGTAGAATTTTATGAAATGATCCCAAACCAAAGAGTGTATCTCGTCTAGCTTTGAACAAATATTATCCATAAATTTCTTATCAAGAAGGCAAAAAAATGCGGATATAGTCTAATGGTAAAATTTCTCTTTGCCAAGGAGAAGACGCGGGTTCGATTCCCGCTATCCGCCCAAATATAAATGGAGTCAAAAAGATCAAAGATTCGGTATAGTTGACCGGGAAATACCGTAATTTTTTCCTGGCGTCCTAAAAGACAAGTATTAATTAATTACTTTTTAATAGAATCAAACTTACATTTATTGAAAAAAAAATGTTGCGGAGACAGGATTTGAACCCGTGACCTCAAGGTTATGAGCCTTGCGAGCTACCAAACTGCTCTACCCCGCGATGAAATAAAAAAACTTGGACTAAACTCTAATAAACAAAGAAGAATTGAATGCGCCCCCTATTCCATATCTGTACAAATAGAATAGCCTATTTAGACAGAATGGTAAAGGGGCCTTATCGATCATAGAAAAAAATAGAAAAATTAAGGGATACTTAAATCCTTACCAGCTTGATCTTGTTGCCCCTGGCAACAAACATGCATGAACCATTTCCCGAAGGATGTGGCCAGATAGTCCAAAGTCTCGATAGTTAGCTCTCGGTCTTCCGGTCGAAAAGCAACGTCGATGAAGACGTGTAGGTGCACTATTACGCGGTGGGGATTGTAATTTTCCATGAATTTTCCATTTCTCACTTAGCGACGGAATCTGACTTATTTCCTTTTTTGAGGATCGACGAATCAAATGATATTTTTTTTCCAAATTTTGCCTCTTCTTCTCCCTATAAATTAAACTTTTCTTTGCCATAATGCTTCAGTTCCTCTTATTATCAATGATAATGATACAAATCGGATCCTAGATGTAGAAATAAATATAAGAGTGCATACCTATTTTTTTTATTAAAAAAATATATTATTGCGAATAGAATACATAAATAATTAACCGAATTTGCCCGATGTGGAGGCAATCAAGAAAGCCGCATAAGTGAATATATAACCTACAGAAAAGTGAGCTAATCCAACCAATCTTGCTTGCACAATTGAAAGAGCTACTGGTTTATCTTTCCATCGAATCAAATTTGCCAAAGGTGTGCGTTCATGAGCCCATGCTAAAGTTTCAATCAATTCCTGCCAATAACCACGCCAGGAAATTAAGAACATAAATCCTGTAGCCCAAACAAGATGCCCAAATAAGAACATCCATGCCCAGACTGATAAACTATTCATACCAAACGGGTTATATCCATTGATAAGTTGTGAAGAGTTTAACCAT